ATACGGAAATGGATCGAGTAATCTCTTTCTTTATCCCAAAAAAGGTATTTTTAGTTTGCATGGTCCAATCATTGATCCCGAAAATTTATACAATAAAATTAGGCAGGTCGCTAGTATAGTTCCCTATCTATAATTTTGCTATTTACTTAAATATAAATAATTTTACTGGAATATTGGAGGAATCCCTTGGATGGGTAGAAAGAATAAGTACAATTTTGAATGTTTTGCTTATCTACAAAGTAACAAATATTATAATTGGATCGTTCGATCATTTTTCAGTCATTCATTGAATGATAAATCACTACAAGTGAAGGAGATACACGATTTAAATAACGAAAGATCCAATATTTAAAAATTGTATCTAAAATGACTGGAAAAGTAGAAACAAGACCGGATATAATTTGATCATTATGAGCAAATCCAAAATCTTTGTAGACAGAGCCAATCATTAGTTCCCAACCGTGGGGCGAATGGAATCCTATACATAAATCAGTTAATAAAAGAATAGAAAAGGCTTTTATTGTGTCGCTTAAGTTATATAGGAATTCTTGAACCCAAGAGTTAAGAATAACAAGTTCTTCATTACCTAGAATAGAATAACCGCTTAGAATAACGAAACAGATTATATTTGTCGAGAAGTGTAAAATTGTATGCGTGCGATCCTCATTGTGCATCTTGATCAATTGGATCGTTTCTTTGTAGATTTCGATGCGAGGCTTTTGTAAATGTGCTTCCGGGTATTCCTTTAACATTTCGTCCAAACGTAGGAGTTCCTCTAAGTCTATGAATTTTTTTAGAATACTCTTTTCTTGAATATCATTCAAAAAAATTTCGGATTGCCTAGTATTCCACCAATTAGTAACCCAAGATTCCAGACTTTTATTAAATGAGAGAGAGATCCACCAAGGCAAAAATACTATAGATGCAAGATATAGAAGGGAAATGAATACTTTCTTTTTTGCCATTTTTTCGTCTGTGAATTTTAAAATTTTTACTGAACGCACCTCCTTCGTCGACTCTATACGATACTAATATTTCTATCAAGCATAAGTTCTATTACAAGTTATCGAGCCCATGAATCTATTTACGATTTTTTTTGTGATTCAGTACAGTGGTTAGTCCTTGAATTTAGAAAGAATACAGAAATAGAATAAGAAAAAGCCCACTTCAAATTAATAGTAGTTGGATTGCGAGACGAAAGAACTCCCGTTCTATCAAAATATCAAATATTTCTAAAAAAAAAATGCTTTACTTTATTATATTATGATTTATTATGAAATGTTTTGTTTTAATATATGATGAATCTATTATTTAGATTTGTTACTGAATTGAGTTAAGTGGGTTTACATACGCATAAAAAAAATTGTGGACACAAACAATTTTGTTTTAGAATTATTTCGTATACGTTTGCTTTGGCTCGAATAAGCGTTCTGACGAAACTTCAGTTAAGTTATGCTATATAAAAAAACGAGGATTCTTGAGTTTTTTCTCTCTTGCAAAGTATTCATTCTTCAGTTCCTTTTTTCAAAATACTTCAATTGGTACACGCAAGAAATAGGCCAATTCAGCAGCTTTTTGCTCAATTTCTCGTGGAGTCAAATTCTCATCAGTACGAGTCAAGGGAATGGCCCCCTGGCCTTTGATTTCCATATAAAGGACACGACGAGCATAAATACCTTCTTTAATTTCTATTCTGATGGACTGAATGTCTTTCATAAGGAATCGGAGGAATATGCGACGATTTTTTCCAGGAAATCCCCAACGAAAAATACACACTATGCCCTCTTTTATATCGAATCGATCATAACCACTACCTACATTCCACGAAATTGTGCACCACAAATAGGAGCTAATAAAAAGACCTGCGATCCCATAGAAAGACATCACGATCCCTTGTGGAAAAAAAATTATTTGCTGAGAAGGAAATAAAGATATAAAATTCCTACCAAAATAACTGGACGTTCCAACCAATAAAAACCCTAATGAACCTAAAAAAAGAATAAAGGCCCAGCAGAAATTACTTGTTTTTCGAGACCCCGCTATAAGTTCTATCCATATACGTTCTGATCGCCAACTCATACTATAACTAGACCTAGTTGCATTTTATTGGAATTGGGAGAATAACAAAAATAAATTTTATTTTACTTTTTTTTGTTTCCGAAGTAACTCTCATCAACCAGCACTATTATGATGTGAACGTTTAGGGGTAATTCATCGAATTTCTTAGATCCAAACTAAAATAATAACATCCCTTTCATATGATATATGATTTCCGAATACATATAGATATATTGACTTTACATTTCAGAAATTATCCCCGATCCCGATCTATTTGAAAATAGTTATAATTCATTTACCCATAATATCATGTTTATACATACATAAGAGCTTATGCCCGAAGGAAGCCACATGTTATACCATATTCTACTAAATAGATATCCGTGTTATGATCCAAGTAAGTCTTGAAAAAAAAAAGATTTGTCCTTATTGTATCTAAAAAATCTTGTTTTTTTGAACATAAAGAGATAAAGAAGCCATTGCAATTGCCGGAAATACTAAGCCCACTAAAGGAACAAAAATTGAGGGGAAGCTGTTGAGAGTTATCATAGAATGGGTACCTCGATTTAATATTTGTACCTGTTATTTATTGTTATATTTATTGTTTTATATTAATATTTTAACCTTATCCTTATATTGTTATAAAGATATATTATAATTCATATATAATTGTTATATTATACTAAGTATACCTAAGTGAGTATATATACTTAATAGGGAGTATATAAGTATATGTTTTAATAAATATATATTAATTAATAAAATCCAATAAATATGTAAATAAATGGACCTATAAATCTTTCTACATGTTTCTACATGAAATATATGTATGATAATCCACCCTTTATATTATTCGTATTATTAGTTATTATCTTGTTCTTGTCTTATAAATTTAAAAATTTTATAAAATTTACTAAAAAAAAGGATTTATTACAAATTCTCAAAGAATTCATTATAATAATACGATCCAACAAAAAGGATTTTTAGTGGGGGGTGATTTTCGGGAGATATAGAAAGATGCAAGACCTTGTTAACCAATTTCACGGAAGAAATAATTCACTCTTTTATTTTGTTTAATCGGGATTTCCTGGTTAGTAACCAGGAATATCGATAAAAAGATGATCTGGATGGTTCTTTCTACAATTAAATCTTATGTTACCAAAGAAAAAATCCATTCTTCGTATTTTTACTTTGATTCCTATAAATTAAATAACTACTTGATCACCACACATAAAAAATTTTTTTAAGTTTTAATAAATTAATACTCTTATTAAATTAAGACTCTAAGGCTCTACTTGATCTAATTTTGATTCAAAGGAAAGAAAGCATGTAGCCGAAATAACTCACTCAGAACGCCCTTTAAAGGATTACGTGGTACGATTGGATCGAATAAGCCCTTATGGAATAAATATTCAGCCACTTGTGAATCCTCGGGTACTGTCTTATTCAATGTTTGTTCAATTACTCTTTTACCCGCAAATGCAATGTAAGCATTGGGTTCGGCGATAATGATATCTCCCAACATACCAAAACTGGCCGTCACCCCACCTGTGGTAGGGGATGTAAGGATTGATACATAAAATAACTTTTTATTTGATTGATAATCATATAAAGCAGAAGATATTTTAGCCATTTGCATCAAGCTCAAACTTCCTTCTTGCATGCGTGCTCCTCCGGAAGCACACACTATAATAAGAGGTAAAAATTGATTGGTAGCATACTCGGCCAAACGTGTGATTTTTTCGCCTACTACAGATCCCATACTACCCCCCATAAACTGAAAATCCATAACTCCAATTGCTACGGGAATACCATTTAGTTGGCCTGTGCCTGTTTGAACGGCCTCAGTTAATCCTGTATTTTTTTGATAAGAATCAATACGATCTTTATAAGGTTCCTCCTCCGAATGAAATTCAATGGGATCCAGAGAGACCATGTCTTCGTTCATAGGATCCCAAGTACCGGGATCAATCGAAAGTTCGATTCTATCGAAACTACTCATTTTCAAATGACATCCACACTGTTCACAAATATTCATTTTTGATTTTAAAAATTTTTTATAATTTAATCCATAACAATTTTCGCATTGAATCCACAAATGCCTGTATTTTTGAGTTACATTTAAATTATTAGAACTTATAGTAAAATCACTACCATCTGTGCTAGTTTTTATACTGGAACTCTCGCTTTTACTACTATTTACGCTTTCGCTACAAATGTAACTATAAATGTAGCTGTCACTGTAATTGTCACTATTGCTTAAAATATAACTATCAATACAAATTTGAGAACGAAGATAACTGTCAATGCAACTATTAATGTGATTATTCCAAATATAATGAGAATTAGTATCATACACGTAACGGTCGTGGCGAGTATCGTTACTTTTAGGTGCATTATTTATATAACTAGAAGTCTGATAATTATAAAAAGAACTTTTTAGTTCACTTAGAAAAGAACGGTCGTTGTCAATCTCAAAATTTTTATTTTCAATATCAAAATATATGGAATAGCTGTCCCTATTACTATCCCTAACGAAAAAAGTGTCAGCAGATATGAAATTCCGAATGTATCTGTCGCTGACTAAATGATCAACATTACTGTAATTAGACTTGTCATTACAATTTAAAATGTCTTTATCCATATCATTTATAATTGGATCTTCACTTACACTGGTATTTTCAAAAGGACCGAGGCTGTCCATTGATTTACTTAGCCTACACCTGTATTCTAACTCCCCATTAAACAACATCGAATGGAACCGACATTTTTCCATAGAACTTTCTTGCCCCTATTTACATGAAAATACAATAAATGAATAGTCATTCGATGAAAATCATTTGAATATTCCGATCAGAATAAACATATAAATCCAATCACTAGGGTATATTGAAAAAAAAAGTTGTTTCTCCTATGCTATGAATATAAAGACCCTTTTTCAT